GATAATAGGAATTTTTTAGAATCTAATTGAACCAAAATACAGATTTTATTTTTTCGAGTGATCTGATCGTGCGATATCTTTTTTTTTTTCTCATTCGAGATACTATGTGAATGAACCTACTATTGAATCTAATGAGTTAAAATTAAAGTAAAAGAAAAGATTTTATTGTTATAAGGGCACTCTTCGTTCCAAAATATAAAATGTATTCGATACAATTAAAAAAGAAATGATCAAAATAGAAATGATTTTCTAATTTTGTTTCATAGTGACGCAAAGAAAGTTTCATTTTTGAATGAAGTTACACGGCACAGTTCTTATTTTATTATTAGTTTACTCAAGAGTTGCTCAATGAATCTGTTGATTCGGAATCACGGTATGGGTAGATGCCACAGATAATGAATCGATTTCTTTTTATACCTCTGTCACTCTATCTTTGTTAGTGCCGCCTATAATAATTGATTGATGAATCAAAAACTTTCAATTTAACTTATTCTTTCAATTGGTATTTTTGTTTATCCTCGTATCTCGCAAAAATGGAAACTTAGGTAAGTGCTTTATAAACATATGTATAATAAAGAACATATTTCATTTAGCTCCTTCATGCCTACTATAACTAGTTATTTCGGTTTTCTACTAGCGGCTTCAACTATAACCTCAGTCCTATTTATTGGTCTAAGCAAGATACGACTTATTTGAAATTAATCGAATAAACAATTCATAAAGAGAAACCTTTCCGTGAGATTCCATGTATTCTATGAGTTCCTTACCGTGTCAATTGCCAATTCTTGGTCATTGCGATTCATGGGCAATTCGGATTAAGATTTAGGGATAGATATTACCTCTCTTTTCCCCTTTTCAAACAAATTGAAATGAAATGATTGAAGTTTTTCTATTTGGAATCGTCTTAGGTCTAATTCCTATTACTTTGGCTGGATTATTCGTAACTGCATATTTACAATACAGACGTGGTGATCAGTTGGACCTTTGATTAATTAACATCTCTTTTTTTGATTGACCTCCTCTTTTCTTTATTCTTTAATCCACAGGAGGTCAAATTCAGATTGCTGTTCAAGTTAGTGAAGTTAGTTCAGTGTAATTCCAACTAACAAAAACGGAATCACGCTCTGTAGGATTTGAACCTACGACATTGGGTTTTGGAGACCCACGTTCTACCAAACTGAACTAAGAGCGTTTTCTTATCACAATAGATAAGACTATAAAGAAAAGGATTCTTTTTGTAACTCCAACACATCTTGTATGCATATACTATTATAGTATCATAAAATGAAAAATTATGTATATCCTTAATTGATCTCAATTGATTCTTCGTTACTGCTCAGAGGAGAAGTAATAGGTAGGGATGACAGGATTTGAACCCGTGACATTTTGTACCCAAAACAAACGCGCTACCAAGCTGCGCTACATCCCTTTCAATTGGTCTACACTGTCATTGTAGAGAATACCTGTCTTGTTTTCCACATCCTTATTTCCTCCATTGATATACACAATTTTTCTTCCCATTTCTTCTTTTTTTTTTTATCATATTATTATATATTAACATATAATAATAAAAGACTTATATACATATAAAATATGAAACCCACCCTAAAAATGAAATAAAAAATAAATGAATATTTTTGGGGAATGCTCAGGAGTAAAGAAACTTCTTTTTATGTTTTAAGAAAAAGAAAATCTTATCTAGCGAATCTTCAATTTGAATCGGGAATTCTGTGTACAAATACAAGTGGTCCATATGCATCTGATCATATATGTATTACCATTATGTATTACAATAAATAAGGAGGATTTTAAATGCGAGATCTAAAAACATATCTTTCCACGGCACCGGTACTAAGTACTATATGGTTCGGGTCCTTAGCAGGTCTATTGATAGAGATTAATCGTTTATTCCCGGATGCGTTGACATTCCCTTTTTTTAATTAACATGAGAAGGGGTGAAGAATATTAGAGATACAATCAAATATCTGTGACTAATTCCTTTCCCCCTCCTCTTTTTTTCTCTTTTTTAGAATTTTATAAGGGAGGAGTAAGAGAAAGAATAAAAGTGGATTTAACCTCAGCGAAACTCGGGTTCAGACTCGAATCAAATTAAGAATAGAGGGAAAACGTAAATGTAAATGTTGGTCTAGTGCAAGAGTATCATACAAGATCCTTAAATTAAATACTGTACTGCGATTAGAAATATAGTTATAGTTAGAAATCATTGTATTACTTATTATTTACTATTACTCTATTGATATTGATTACAACGAAATCCTTCATATCATAATTGGATTTTGAGTTAGCAACTTCTATTTTTTTTCCTTACTTTCTTCGGATCGAAAATAGAAGACTTGAATGAATAAAAAAAAAACAAAGGAGGTTCATGGCCAAGAGTAAAGATGCCCGAATAAGGGTTCTTTTGGAATGTACTAATTGTGTACGAGGCGGTGTTAATAAGGAATCAACAGGCATTTCCAGATATATTACTGAAAAAAATCGACACAATACGCCCGGTCGATTGGAATTGCAAAAATTCTGTCCCTATTGTTATAAACATACGATTCATGGGGAGATAAAAAAATAGATCGAACCCAGGGCCTGTGTGTCACCCTTCCAAGGAACAGTAAAAATAATATAGTAAAATAATATAGTATATAATATTATATAATATATATAACATATATTTAAATAGAAATAAACCAAATCCTATTTCTGAATTCTAATTCATTTTTGATCCGAACGAAATAGGATTTTCGGGATAAGGAATAAACAAACCATGGATAAATCCAAGCGACCTTTTCTTAAATCCAAGCGATCTTTTCGTAGGCGTTTGCCCCCGATCCAATCGGGGGATCGAATTGATTATAGAAACATGAGTTTAATTAGTCGATTTATTAGTGAACAAGGAAAAATATTATCTAGACGAGTGAATAGATTGACTTTGAAACAACAACGATTAATTACTATTGCTATAAAACAAGCTCGTATTTTATCTTCGTTACCTTTTCTTAATAATGAGAAACAATTTGAAAGAACCGAGTCGACCGCTAGAACTACTGGTCTTAGAACCAGAAATAAATAGGCTTACTCTTCAATTGAATCGAAATTCCAATTCGAACTCAAACGCGGATTTGATGTTTTGTTCGAAAAATCTAAGAATCGAGATTTGATTGTTGTGTTGTAAGAAACAAAAATAATCGGGGAAGAAGAAGAAATCCTTTTTTTTTTATTGAACATATTCCTTCATTTTGACGACTTTATCATATTTTATCATACTAATTTAGAATCTACCTTCCCGGAGTTCATTCTCCGGGGAACTCCATTTATTTAAATCATTAAATCATTCCGGTGAATTCTTTACAATCTCTTTATTTTATGATCTCATTGGAAATCATATAAAGACAATTCCTATTGGATATAGCTATTTGTGCAAGTATTTTACGATTAAGAAGTAACTGCCTCTTGTACAGATCGTGTATAAATCTACTATAACTATAGGATGCCCCATTCTCGTGAATTACTGCATTTATCCGAGTGATCCACAAACGACGAAAATCTCTCTTTTGCCGATCTCTATCCCGATGAGTCGAAACCAAAGCTCTGATTTTCTGTTGAGTAATAGTTCGAGTAAGTCTTGAATGGGCTCCTCGAAAGCTTGATGTAAATAAACGAATTTTTGTTCTACGTCTACGAGCTATATATCCTCGTCTAGTTCTGGTCATTGAATAAATGAAACTTTGATGAATAACTAATTGATTTCCTTTCTTTCAGTTATCCTTGTACCCTTTCCTGGTCTATTAATAACAAAGCGGATTCTTCCAATGTATAAAATAAAAATTCCAATGGCTTTTGCTACTATAACCTTCCCGACCACGATTTTTTTTTCTTTTTTCTATGCATTTCACCTCGAAATAAGAAATAGTATTGATACTAGGTATCAAAAACATAGTAAATTAACTAAAAAAGTAGTCAATTTGAAATTAAATGGATAAAGAAATAGTGGGTTCCATCGTTTCTATGGTTACTTCTTAAACGGTGAGGTCCTTTCTATACACCGGAGCTCCTTCCTTCATTTAATAAATCTTATTGGTAACTTGTACAGTTCACACTCTTTGGCTCTACCCATGAATTATCCAGTAATAGGTCTTTCACAATGAGATCTACCTATACAGTAACGGTATTTAATTATGAAGGTTAGCTAAGTAGCTGACCCTGTTAGTCCGTTCTTGCAAGAGTGGGAGCCTAATCTTTCTGCTGATTTTCCCCGCTTAATGGATAACCCTTTTGCCAATGGGGAATTGCTTATTATCTTAAATTTAGGTGATTGTATTTGCACCGACGGAAACCATAAATTTCATACACAATACACAATAGGGGAATATGATAGATCTTTTTTTTTTTTAGTTTAGATAGTGAATGGAGTTCTTCCATTCTATTCACTGGTACTGATCATTGATACTGGAAAAGTTGTTTTTCGTCCCAGTCCATGATCTGAACGAGTCGCACATACACCCTAGTACATGTTCCTCGGCGCTGAGGACACCCCCGAAGAGCGGGGGATTTCGTGACATTTCTGATTGGCTGTCTTGTGTTTCTAATAAGTTGTTTAATAGTTGGCATGCTGAATCATATACATAATGTACTGGTTTAGATCGATCCTAACCGGATGATTATGAATTACCCCCATTTTATTTAATTTAATGAAAATGAAACCCGGTAAGAAGATCTCAAATCACGGATTTGCACGAAATCCTTTCTTTTTTCATTGAACCGCTACAAGATCAACAATTCCATGAGTTTGGGCTTCTGTTGCTGACATAAAAACATCCCTTTCCAGGTCTTCGGATACAACCCATAAGGGTTTGCCCGTTCTTTGTACATAAACCTTTGTGATGATTTCGCGCAGTTTCAGTAGTTCTTCCGCTTCCATGACAAATTCTCCGGCTTGTGCCTCATAAAAAGCGGCAGCCGGTTGATGGATCATTACCCTGATGATATAACATAATAAATGATTTCTCTATCTCGTATGATGAGTCGAAGAGAAGAGATAAAGAATAACAAGAAAAAAAGATAGAATTGAACAACCGTACAGGCATCTTTTGCGAATTGCATACGGCTCTACAATGGAATTGACTTTTACCTGCCATCGAAAAATGTAGGATCTGTCAGATCCAGATCGGTAAATGATCCAATTACCACCCTTCCTTTCGGAGAAGTTAAAAAATACTATGATGGCTCCGTTACGTTATATATTTATTTCCTCTATGATTCAGCAATCCCAAAGTTTCTTTTTGATCTGATCAAATAAAATAAGAACCAAATAAGATTATTTTTTATTTTCGTATCCTTTCATAACATAAAGATTGTTAAGAGCCTTCTGGTGTGAAAACAAAAAGTTTGTGACGCTGAAACGGACCCCCGATAGATAAGATAAAATCGGAAATACCCTTTATCTCATACTTCTCTTTCGATACATAATCTAATGTTTTGAAAAAAAAAACAATAAAGAATTTTCTCATATCGAATTCGAAGTGCCATGCTATTATTACTTAATATTCATATTTCATATGGCGAAGGCATAGTCTGCTTTTTTCTATCAAATAAAAAACTCATTGGCGCCAAGCGTGAGGGAATGCTAGACGTTTGGTAATTGTTCCTCCGACCAGGATAAAAGATCCCATTGAAGCGGCTAATCCCAGGCATATTGTATGTACCTCTGGTGGCACAAATTGCATAGTATCATAAATAGCTATTCCGGGTAGTACCCATCCTCCAGGAGAATTTATAAAAAAATACAGATCTTTGTTTTCATCCTCTATACTGAGATATATCATAAGACCAATAAGTTGATTCGAGATCTCGCTCTCAACCTCTTGGCCTAAAAAAAGTAATCTTTCTCGATAAAGTCGGTTGATTAGGATAAAATTGTATCCCTCAGGAACCGTACATGCACCTTTTGATGCATACGGTTCTAAAAAAAATCGCGAAAAAGAATCAATGTGTAGATTCCAGCCCTCTTTTTTTTCATAGCAAGCTCTTTCTAAAACGAGGGGGCTTTTTCTTCGATTTTTCAAGAAAGATGAGTTTTGACCCTTCCATATAATATATATAAATATATATAAAATAAAAAAAAAAAAAAGAATTCATTAAACTTATCGAACTAACTTATCATTGATGTATTGTCTCATCGAGATCCGATCCAAATCACGATGTCATTTTCTTGTTTCTAAATGGGCCTTCTTAATTTTTTTAGGTTTATGCTCTACTCCGGGTAAAGATCCGATCGACTTCGATTTGCACATATAGGACAAATGCCCCCAATACCACTTCTTTTTACTACAACTTCCTTTTTTTATTTATTTCATGTCTTCACCAAATATTCGACGTATTCATCCTATTACTCGATTGATTAACAGTTTGAGATCACTCCTATTTCTATTTATAAATAAAATCATTTATGATACAATATAGTAATCATATATTACCAATTGGGTTTTTTATAAACGGAGCCTGTATACTTCATTTTATTGATCCAACTAAGCCAACCATAAATTATTTGATAATATTAATCTGGATCCCCCCAAAACTAAAATGGATCTAATTGAACTTCACGCTCCAAATTGTTGATGATTCAATCAATCTTTCTTGGGCGAAACAGAGGATATCTCGATCGAGGGAGAGAACGGGAAAATACCATATGACCCAATATATCTGACAAGCCGCACTATACGTCAATCCAAGATATATCGTCCTCTCCAGGATTTCGAAAAGGCACTTTTGGAACACCAATAGGCATAAAAAAACAGAAAAAAGAATTTAGTACTTTATTTCACTTTGGTATGGAAACGTAACAATGAGTTTATTGTCTTCATAATATTGGCCTTCATCATATTTTATCCTTAGATTGGATAAGTTCATAAAAGAAGACAGAATGAATAAAGGAAAATTTTTACGAATAGGGCCTTCGAATGATGAACAAGTATGGGTGCATTCACTCATAGAAAATGGGATCAACCCCCATTGCGTATTGGTACTTATTGGGTATAGAATAGATCTGTTTATCTTTGTTCCTACGAACAGAATTGTTCCATTAGTACCAACAGAATAGAACAAATACAAATATTAACATTAACCCTTGCTTCGAGATAATCCACTGAAAAGAGAATATCAATAGCATAGTTTTTTCTAATGCAATAAAGTTACATAGTGTCTATTTTTCTTTGATAAAGAGGTATTTCCATGGGTTTGCCTTGGTATCGTGTTCATACTGTCGTATTGAATGATCCCGGTCGATTGATTTCTGTCCATATAATGCATACAGCTCTGGTTGCTGGTTGGGCCGGTTCGATGGCTCTATATGAATTAGCAGTTTTTGATCCCTCTGACCCCGTTCTTGATCCAATGTGGAGACAAGGTATGTTCGTTATACCCTTCATGACTCGTTTAGGAATAACTAATTCATGGGGCGGTTGGAGTATCACAGGCGGGACTATAACG